ATACAGGTGTTGGTTAAGTAAATCCATGGAGAGCACGGGTCCTATTCAAAATCCCAGTGTAAGCGAGGAACTGATTCGAAATGATAAGGATAAAAACATTCATAGTTCGAGTGATAGTGACAGTTCAAGTTACAGCAAATTAGCCGGTGTCAGGGACATTCATAATTTCATCTCGGATGACACTTTTTTTGTTAAGGATAGTAATAGGGACAGTTATTCCATCTATTTTGATATTGAAAATAAAATTTTGGAACTAGACAATGCTCATTCTTTTCTGAGTGAACTAGAAAGTTCTTTTTATAGCTTTCGTAATTATAGTTCGAGGAATAATGGATCTAAAAGCGATGATCCTGACTCCGATCGTTACATGTATGATACTAAATCGAGTTGGAATAATCACATTCATAATTGCCTTGACTCTTATCTTCATTCTCAAATCTGTATTGACAGTCACGTTTTAAGTAGTAGTGACAATTATAGTGCCAGTTACATTTATAATTTCATTTGTAGTGAAAGTGAAAATAGTAGTGAAAGTGAGAGTTCCAATATACAAAGTAGCACGAATGGTAGTGATTTAACTATAAGCGAAAGTTCTAATGAAAGCGAAAGTTCTAATGAAAACGATGTAACTCAAAAATACAGGCATTTATGGGTTCAATGCGAAAATTGTTATGGATTAAATTATAAGAAATTTCTTAAGTCAAAAATGCATCTTTGTGAACAATGCGGATATCATTTGAAAATGATTAGCTCAGATAGAATCGACCTTTTGGTTGATCCAGGTACTTGGGATCCGATGGATGACGACATGGTCTCTATAGATCCCATTGAATTTGATTCAGAAGAGGAATCCTATAAAAATCGTATTGATTCTTATCAAAGCAAGACAGGATTAACGGAGGCTGTTCAAACAGGTACAGGGCAACTAAACGGGATTCCCATCGCAATTGGGGTTATGGATTTTCAGTTTATGGGGGGTAGTATGGGATCCGTAGTAGGCGAGAAAATAACCCGTTTGATCGAGTATGCTGCCAATAAATTTTTACCTCTTCTTCTAGTGTGTGCTTCTGGGGGAGCACGCATGCAAGAAGGAAGTTTGAGCTTGATGCAAATGGCTAAAATATCTTCTGCTTTATATGATTATCAATCAAATAAAAAGTTATTCTATGTATCAATTCTTACATCTCCTACTACGGGTGGGGTGACAGCTAGTTTTGGTATGTTGGGGGATATCATTATTGCTGAACCTAATGCCTATATTGCATTTGCAGGTAAAAGAGTCATTGAACAAACATTGAATAAGACAGTACCTGAAGGTTCACAAGAGGCTGAATATTTATTCGATAAGGGCTTATTCGATCCAATCGTACCACGTAATCCTTTAAAAGGTGTTCTGAGCGAGTTATTTCTGTTCCACGGCTGTTTTCCTTTGAATAAAAATTAACTCCAGCAGAGTTCTTAAGTGAACTTTTTTTTTGTGGCGAACAATTGGCTAGGTAGTTTATCCGAATCAAAATAAAATAAAATCCGAAGAATGGATTTTTCTTTGGTGACATCAAATTTCATTGTAGAAAGAATCGTGCGGATAATTATTTTACCGATATGACAGATTAGTAATTTTACCGATATGACAGATTAGTAATCAGTAAACCTCTCTCAACAAAACAACAGAAAAAAACATTCTTCCTTCCTTAGAATTAATTAGGGGGCAGGGCAAATAAAATGAATTTCATGTTCCCCTCTTGCGTATTTATATAATTCAAATAGAGAAAATCTAAACTCTTGCGTCTTTCTATATCTCCTAACAAGGACTATTTTCCTAGGAATCTCTGCTGTTGGATCGGATTCTAACGAATCCCTAGGGAATTTGTAATAAATTCTTTTCTTTTTTAATATCTAATTTTGTACTACAAAATTAGATATTAAAAAAGAAATACGAAGCTAAGAACAACAGAAGAAGAAAAATAAGTAATAATAATAACGCAAATGGATTATCATACATATATTTCATGTAGAAAGATGCATAGCCCCGTTTATTTAGTTCTACATTCCTTGCGCTGAGTATATATACTCATTTAGTATACTTATATACAATTATATAAGTATACTTAATATACATTTATATACGAATTGTAATATGATAATAATTAGAATATGAATTCTAATTATTATAGGATCTCCTTATACCAATAACAGGTACAAATATTAAATCGAGGTACCCTTTCTATGACAATTCTCAACAGCTTTCCCTCTATTTTTGTGCCTTTAGTGGGCCTAGTATTTCCGGCACTGGCAATGGCTTCGTTATTTCTTTATCTTGAAAAAAATAAGATTTTGTAAATCCGATCGGATCAAGGTAAAATCTCGTCTAGTTTTTTCAAGACTTAGCGATGACGGATATCCATTTAGTAGAATAGTGTATAAGACTAAGAGGCGGCTTTCCCCGAACATAAAATAAACGAAGAGATCTTATGCATGTGTAAACATGATATATAGGTACATAAATTATATCTATTTTGAACAAGAGGCTGTGATCCGAACTCATGTATGCAATGAAAGTCAATATATCTATATGTATGTACCAATCTACAGGGACTTATATGAAGGGGATACTCTTATTTTATTCTACCTCACCAATTCGATGAATTATTGCTAAGAGCTCACGTCCAATCAGTACTAGTTGATGAGAGTTACTTCGGAAATAAAATATAAAAAGTAAACTAAAATGGATTCTGTTTTGGTTATTTCCCCAATTCCAATAAAATGCAACTGGAGCTAGTATGTATGAGTTGGCGATCAGAATATATATGGATAGAATTTATAGCGGGCTCTCGCAAACCAGGCAATTTCTTCTGGGCCTTTATCCTTTTTTTAGGTTCATTAGGATTCTTAGTGGTTGGAATTTCTAGTTATCTTTATAGGAATTTTCTATCGTTATTTCCGTCGCAGCAAATCAATTTTTTTCCACAAGGGATCGTGATGTCTTTCTACGGGATCGCGGGTCTCTTTATTAGTTCCTATTTGTGGTGCACAATTACATGGAATGTAGGTAGCGGTTATGATCGATTTGATACAAAAGAGGGAATAGTGTGTATTTTTCGTTGGGGATTTCCTGGAAAAAATCGCCGCATCTTTCTACGATTCCTTATGAAAGATATTCAGTCCATCAGAATAGAAGTTAAAGAGGGTATTTATGCTCGTCGTGTCCTTTATATAGAAAGCAGAGGCTTGGGGGCCATTCCCTTGAATCGTACGGATGAGAATTTGACTCCGCGAGAAATTGAGCAAAAGGCTGCGGAATTGGCCTATTTCTTGCGTGTACCAATTGAAGGATTTTGAAAAATGAACTGAAGTGGAGAATAAACGCTTTCTTAGCAGGAGGAAACCCTCACGAATCCATTTTTCTATAGCAAAACGGACTTGATTGAAGTTTCTTCAGAACGACCTGTTGGACCAAAGAAAACGTGTACGGAACAGCCATAATCTAAAACGAAACCCTTTTCTTTTATACTTTCTTTTGTCTTTCCTACTGAACAAAGAATTGTATCTCGTAAAATGGGGTCTTTTCCGTCTTTTTTTTTTTTTTCACTCATTTATATTTTTGATCATCACAATATTCAATATTCTTCAGAAAATTCTCTCAAATATTCCTTGGACTATGCTCGGGGGCGGGGCTGGGGAGCCCACTAATTTTTTTGCGAAATATTCGAAAGTTTAATTTTAATAGAAAGTAAGTTCTTTCATTTCGAAATGCGACTAATATTCATTTTTTTTTTATTTTAATCTTTCGGGCATTCATCGAAGGGGGGAATCACTTCGAATATTTGATCAATTGAGAATCCGGAAACTCAAATTTTTTATTATTTCTCGCTCAAATTTGAATTTGAAGCGAGAATTCGCTCTTCGATTTCTTTATTTTTTCTACACTCGGTTCAAGGACTAACCGCCGAATCCCAACTAAAAAAAAAAAGAGACTCGATTTATAGGCGCGATATCTTGTAATCGAACTCATGCTTGATAGAAATATTAGACGCATAGAATCAACAAATGAGGTGGGTTCATTAACAATTCACAGATGAAAAAATGACAAAAAAGAACGCATCCATTCCCCTTAGATATCTTTCATCTATAGTATTTGTAGTATTTTTGCCCTGGTGGATCCCTCTCTCATTTAATAAAAGTCTGGAATCCTGGGTTACTAATTGGTGGAATACTAGTCAATCCGAAACCTTTTTGAATGATATTCAAGAAAAGGCTACTCTAGAAAAATTCATCGAATTAGAGGACTTATTTCTCTTGGACGAAATGATAAAGGAATTTCCGGAAAGACGTCTAGAAAAGCTTCATATAGGGCTCCAGAAAGAAACAATCCAATTAATCAAGATGCACGATGAGGATCATATCCATACGATTTTTCACTTCTCGACAAATACAATCTGCTTCGTTATTCTAAGTGGTTATTCTATTCTGTGTAATGAAGAACTTTTTATTCTTAACTCTTGGGTTCAAGAATTCCTATATAATTTAAGTGACACAATAAAAGCCTTTTCGATTCTTTTCGTAACTGATTTATGTATCGGATTCCATTCGCCCCGCGGTTGGGAACTACTGATTGGCTATATCTACAACGACTTTGGGCTTGCTCATAATGATAATGATATTATTCTACCTGTTCTTGTTTCCACTTTTCCAGTCGTTCTCGATACATTTTTTAAATATTGGCTTTTCTCTTATTTAAATCGTGTATCTCCGTCACTTGTAGTGATTTATCATTCAATGACTGAGTAAAAAGCGATTCAATGATCCAATTATAATATTTCTCATTTTGTACATAAGCAAAGCATTCAAAGCCGTACTTACCTTACTTTTTCTACCCATCCAGAGGATTCCTCCCAGATTCCAGGAATCCTATACCTATATTACAGTAAAATGGTTTCAGGAAATAGCAAAATCGCGGATAGGGAACTATATTAGTGACCTACCAAATTTTATTGTAGAAA